ATAATAAGCTAAATAACTTTTCCTTCGAAAATCGGATAGATTTATGGAATCGGTTATTATTTATGAATTTTTTAAAATAGATAAAAATAACTGGGGATATTATGTGATTAGTTAGTATTAAAAATAGGAATTGGTATTCAAAATATCCGATTTCAAGTAGACAAAGAGATGGTTGAATCAAAATAATTTTTTTTAAAGTTCGATTTTTTTCAGAGGGCAATATGAATGTACTATCATGTTCCATCAACCCACTAAAGGGGTTATATGATATATCCGGTGTGGAAGTAGGCCAACATTTCTATTGGCAAATAGGGGGTTTTCAAGTACACGGCCAAGTACTTATTACTTCTTGGGTTGTAATTGCCATCTTATTAGGTTCAGTTACTATAGCTGTTCGGAACCCACAAACCATTCCGACTGGGGGTCAGAATTTCTTCGAATATGTTCTTGAATTCATTCGAGATGTGAGTCAAACTCAAATTGGAGAAGAATATGGTCCCTGGGTTCCTTTTATTGGAACTATGTTTTTATTTATTTTTGTTTCTAATTGGTCAGGAGCCCTTTTACCCTGGAAAATCATAGAATTACCTCATGGAGAGTTAGCCGCACCTACGAATGATATAAATACTACTGTTGCTTTGGCTTTACTCACGTCAGTGGCATATTTCTATGCAGGTCTTAGCAAAAAGGGATTAAGTTATTTTGGGAAATATATTCAACCAACCCCAATTCTTTTACCCATTAACATCTTAGAAGATTTCACAAAGCCGTTATCGCTTAGTTTTCGACTTTTCGGGAATATCTTAGCGGATGAATTAGTAGTTGTTGTTCTTGTTTCTTTAGTACCTTTAGTGGTTCCTATCCCTGTCATGTTCCTTGGATTATTTACGAGTGGTATTCAAGCTCTTATTTTTGCAACTTTAGCCGCGGCTTATATAGGTGAATCTATGGAGGGCCATCATTGAAATAGTCTTTTTCGCTTAGTGCAAAGGAATACATATGTGGCTCAAGATGATTTACTTAAAGAATAGAAATATACAAGACTCTATATACGATAGAAAGAAATAGGAACAAAAAAATAAAAAATTACGATATTAGAGAGTTGTAAAAAAAAGGGAAAGAGATCTAAAAGATCTTTTTCCTAAAATTATCCTTTCGTCCACTTAATATCCTAACTTTCTTCGACGAATATTGACTTTCTATTCTATTGGTCAGTCAACCTTCTTATTCAAATCATAATTTGAATAAGATATATGTTTACGGCGTGTGATTAAATAAAAAACAGCAGAAAGGATTCTACTTTACAATGTTACAATTGATTTTATTCAACAATTGACCAAAAGAAAATATTTAAAAATAATAAATTGCATGAACTTAGATCAATCAAATAATCTATTTCTCTACAATAATCGGCGCTAATCAATTTCATTTACTCATTTAGCTTGTATTCCGTTGGCATAATGATAAACAAAACGGAAGGGAAAAAAGAATTTTCAAAAACGGGATTCCTAAAAAAATGGATTGATTCTCAAATCCGGTTGAATCTAATAGTTTACGTTATGGAAGAAAGACATGTATATGTGATATTAGATATTGCTAGTTATATATGAACTAAAGAAATATTTCATTTGCCCCACCACTGTGTGTTGGGGTCCAATAGAAGTCCTTTCATATCCTTGTGGCTGTGAATTGGTTGAAAAAAAGAGATGAAATCAAGAAAAAACGTAAGAATTGAAATAACAGTTCGGAACCAAGAAATGGAAAAACTAGAGTTCTACCGATTCACAAAAACTCTGTGGATAGAAACGAAAAAGATATATCGAAGTAGTTCTGATGATTCAATAGTATTCTTACTTAAATTCCTTAAATTCGAAGTTCTTAGTTACTTCGACTGGATGAATCCTATCGAAATTAAGTCCTAATTTAATTCATTGGTTGATTGTATCATTAACCATTTCTTTTTATTGGTACGAGGAATTTATCATGAATCCACTGATTTCTGCTGCTTCCGTTATTGCTGCTGGATTGGCTGTAGGGCTTGCTTCTATTGGACCTGGAGTTGGTCAAGGGACTGCTGCGGGTCAAGCCGTAGAGGGTATCGCGAGACAGCCCGAGGCAGAGGGAAAAATACGAGGTACTCTATTGCTTAGTTTAGCTTTTATGGAAGCTTTAACTATTTATGGGTTGGTTGTAGCACTAGCACTTTTATTTGCGAATCCTTTTGTTTAATCTTATCCTTATCGGTATTGGTTGAGAAAATAACTTACGGGAAGGGCTGATTTGCAGATGAGGAATTAGTATACCGACTCGCTTTCATCCTTCCCGTTCGTAGTCCAAGTCCAAGGGAAATTCTTTTTATAAGGTGTTACAACAATCAAGCGGTAGTTCATACTTTATAACTCGAAGATTTTTTGACTCGAATTTCAAAAAAGAATAAAAAAGGGGGGGCAAGGCGATAGAAAAAGAACTCTTGTCAATTTTTTTAGTCTATCTAATTTTT